TTTAAATTCATAATTATAACAATTATAACATAATAATTAAATAGAAAATAAAATTAAATAATAATAGAAATAATAATAAATTTCTAATTAAAAATTTATAATTAATAATATAATTATAAATAGAATATTAAGTATAAATAGAATATTAAGTATAAATAGAATATTAAGATTTCATCTTCTAATTTTAATTCGTTCGTTTGTTTTCTTGATTGTATTCTTTTTTCAACACTAATATTGACAACAGTGTCTCAAACAAATATAATCCGATCGTGAATAAATCGATCCATTTATTCACGTTACCGTTCCATATGCTTTTTTTTTTTACTTCATCAAATAGTGGGTTCGTTGTATTTTCTGTGATACAAACAAGAAGTTCTTTTTTGATTCAAAGGTAAAAAAGGTAAATAGAAAAAAAAAAATAAAAATGTATAAAATAAAAAATAATGTATAACATAGTAAACAAAGAGGTGATCTATAATTTTGGATTTTCTTTTTTATTTGAGAAAATTTCTTTTATTTTCATCTGATCTGTTCATTTGTATGTTCAGAATCGATTCGCCTTCGACATTTTGAATTTTTTTTTCTTTCTATTTTTCTATTTTAATGTCATATTTTATTAGACAATTCAATCTTTTTTTTTTCCTTTTTATTGCGATTGGATCTACACATCCTATTTTCTTAATTTTCGTAGGGTTGCTAACTCAATGGTAGAGTACTCGGCTTTTAAGCGCGATTCAATTTTTTACACATTTCTATGAAGCAATTGGTTCGTCCATACCATCGGTAGAGTTTGTAAGACCACGACTGATCCAGAAAGGAATGAATGGAAAAAGCAGCATGTCGTATCAATGGCGAATTCAAAAAATATTTCATTCTTATTGGATCCGGCCAAAATTTTTCTTTGAATTCTTTGGCTCGAAACAAAAAAAAATTCAGTTGGGTTGAATTAATAAAGGGATAGAGCTTGGCGGCTCCAATTATAGGGAAACAAAAAGCAACGAGTTTTCATTTTGAATTTGAATGATTCCCCCATCTAATTGTATGTTAAAAATAGATTAGTGCTTGATGGGGGAAAAGCTTTTCCCACGAATGGATTATTGATTTTTGTTATGAGTCCTAACTATTAGCTATTCTCCATTATGAGGTGGCGATAAATGTGTAGAAGAAAGAGTATATTGATAAAGATATTCTTTTTTTTTTTCCAAAATCAAAAGAGCGATTGGGCTGAGAAAATAAAGGATTTCTAACTAGCTTGTTATCCTAGAACAATTAGATGGAAAAAGCGAGGAGAGAGAGTCCGTTGATGGGTTTTACTTGTTTTCTAGGTATCTCTTCATATTCATTTTTGATTCTAATTCGAATATAGAATACTCTGTTTTGACTGTATCGCACTATGTATCATTTGATAATCCAATGAATCCCTGATCCTTTGACCAAATTGAATTTCAAAAATGGAAGAATATCAAGTATATTTAGAACTAGATAGATCTCGCCAGCAGGACTTCCTATACCCACTTATTTTTCGGGAGTATATTTATGGACTCGCTTATGGTCATGATTTAAATATAAATAGATCAATTTTGGTGGAAAATGTAGGTTATGACAATAAATCTAGTTTATTAATTGTAAAACGTTTAATTACTCGAATGTATCAACAGAATCATTTGATTATTTCTGCTAATGATTCTAACAAAAATCAATTTGGGTATAAGAAGAATTTGTATTCTCAAAAAATATCAGAGGTTTTTGCCGTCGTCGTGGAAATTCCATTTTCCCTACAATTAAGTTCTTCCTTAGAGGAGGCAGAAATCGTAAAATCTTATAATAATTTGCGATCAATTCATTCAATTTTTCCGTTTTTCGAGGATAAATTTACATATTTAAATTATGTGTCAAATGTACGAATACCCTATCCTATCTATCTGGAAATCTTGGTTCAAACCCTTCGATACTGGGTGAAAGATGCCCCTTTCTTTCATTTATTAAGGTTCTTTCTTTATGAGTATTGTAATTGGAATACTTTTATTACTCCAAAAAACTCGATTTCTACTTTTTCAAAAAGTAATCCAAGATTTTTCTTGTTCTTATATAATTTTTATGTATGTGAATACGAATCTATCTTCCTTTTTCTACATAACAAATCCTCTCATTTACGATTAATATCTTTTAGCATTCTTTTTGAGCGAATCTATTTCTATGCAAAAATAGAACATCTTGTAGAAGTCTTTGCTAAGGATTTTTCGTCTACCTTATCATTCTTCAAGGATCCTTTCATTCATTATGTTAGATATCGAGGAAAATCCATTCTGGTTTCAAAGAATGTGCCCCTTTTGATGAATAAATGGAAATACTATCTTATCCATTTATGGCAATGTCATTTTGATGTTTGGTCTCAACCAGGAACGATCCATATAAACCAATTATTCGAGCATTCATTTCACTTTTTGGGATATTTTTCAAACGTGCGGTTAAATCTTTCAGTAGTACGGAGTCAAATGCT